AGCTATTACTGCGAAAATTGGTGAATACAACCAACTTTCGCTAAGAATTTCATCTTTGGACCAAAAACAAGCAAGAGGTGGAATACCACAAAGAGAAAGTGTACCTAATAAAAACGCAGTTCTTGTAATTGGAACATATCTTGTTAAACCGCCCATAAAAACCATATTCTGACTTTTTTCGGGTGAATATCCAACAAGGGGTTCCATTGAATGAATAATGGATCCGGACCCCAAAAACAATAATGCTTTCGAATAGGCATGGGTAATCAAATGAAATAAAGCAGCTCGATAAGAACCTAGCCCTAGGGCTAACATCATATAACCCAATTGAGACATTGTAGAATAGGCTAAACTTCTTTTAATATCTCGTTGAGCAAGAGCCAAAGTAGCTCCTAATAATAGTGTTATTACACCTATCAAAGAAATGAGATTCATTATGTAAGGTATGCTTGTGAAAAGAGGAAGAAGCCGAGCCACAAGAAAAATTCCCGCCGCTACCATAGTAGCAGCATGTATAAGAGCCGAAATGGGGGTAGGTCCCTCCATGGCATCAGGTAACCATATGTGAAGAGGAAATTGCGCAGATTTAGCAACTGCACCGAGGAATAATAGGAAGGCACACGGAGTAGCAAATAAAAAATTAACCTCATTATTATGAATCAACTTATTAAATGTTTCGAACAAATCCCGAAATTCAAAACTTCCAGTTATCCAATAAAAACCTAAGATTCCCAATATCAAACCAAAATCCCCTACACGATTGGTTACAAAAGCTTTTTGGCAAGCGCTTGCTGCAATAGGTCGTGTAAACCAAAAACCTATCAAAAAATACGAACACATTCCTACCAACTCCCAAAAAAAATAAATTTGTATCAAATTGGAACTAGTAACTAATCCCAACATTGAAGCATTGAAAAAACTCATATAAGCAAAAAATCTCAAATATCCTTGATCATGAGACATATAATTGTCACTATAAATAAGAACCATAATTCCAACAGTAGTGATTAATATTAACATTATAGAAGTAAGCGGATCAATAAAGTATCCGAACTCTAAGGAAAAATCATTATTGATGGTCCAAGACCATAGATATTGATAAATAAGACTTCCATTTATTTGTTGAATAGACAAATTGACCGAAAACAACATAGCTATACTTAGCAGTAAAACACTAGGAAAAGCCCACATACGACGAATATTTTTTGTTGCTGTTGGAACAAGTAGAAGTCCAAGTCCTATTGACATAGTAACAGGGAGTGGAAGAAAAGGTATTATCCATGCATATTGATATGTATGTTCCATAAGAAAGCAATTTCAAAATATTTTTTCTTATTAATTTGATTGTAATTGTTTCCGATTCACCAACTCTTATCTATTTCTATTTCGGAAAGAACAAGAATAAATAAAAGAAATCAGCAAAAAAATTATGAAAAACTCAAAGATTTTAATTCTTAATTGATCTGATTTTTCCCATATATCCCATCTATTATTAAATAATTCAAAAAGCTCCAATTCGTTTGATCAAATGATATAACTAAATGAGCAGGTAAAAAAGTTATTACCCAGTTATTCACTAAAGAAAGATAAATTTTTATTAAATTTAAATTAAGATCCAAAAAATATCAAATTTTTAATTATTCTACCGTTTTAAAGAAAGCACTTGGTTCAGATATGGATCCAGTATCTGCTAATAACAGAATAAAAAAAAAAAAAAAGGAACTTTTTTTTATTATCTATTAATCTATTATCTATTATCTATTAATATCTATTAATCTATTTATCTATATCTAATCTATTTACTATATCTAATCTATTTATCTATATCTATTATATATAGTATAGTTAAATAGTATAGTTATAGTATAGTTAATTATAGTATAGTTAAATAGTATAGTTAAAACATTTAAAGTAATTATATAATTCACTGTGGAACTGATTTAATTGGAATTCAATCGGATTATGCTTATTGTAAATAGAATCCTATAATATTTCTTATTTGGTATAGAATTGAAACAAGGTATTACTAGATAATATTAAAATTAATTACTTTTATATGGCTATAGTAGTTTTTTTTATATTATATATTTTATATTTAGTAGTTTTATATTTTTAATATAAAATTATTATTTTTAATATAAAATATAAAAAATATAAATATTAAATATTAATATAAAATATAAATATTTATAAAATATAAATATTAATAAATATAAAAATATAAAATTAAAATATTATATAATATAAAATATAAATATAATATTATATAAAATATAAATATAAAATATTATATAAAATATAAATATTAATAAATATAAAATTAAAATATTATATAAAATATAAATTATAAAATTTAAATATTAAATTAATAAAATATATAAAATATATAAAAAATAAAATATATAAAATAAAAATATTAAAATAAATATTAAATTAATAATATAAATAATATAATATATTAATAATAATATATTAATATATAATAAATTAATATTAATATATAATATTAATATAATATATAGTATTAATATATAGTATATAGTATTAATATAATATATAGTATATAATATATAGTAATTTTATATTTATATTTTTATATTTAAATTTTTTATATTTAAATTAGGAATAGGCACTCCGCTCTGAAATTGATCAATTTTATTTTCTATGAAAATAAATTTCAATCATTTTAAATTTTATAAGGAGATAGGTAAAGATTTTTGTTTATTTTTTATTATTATAAAATATGTTATAAAAATAACAGACCAAAATCAAATATGAGTTGGAAACTTTTTTGTTCTTTTTGAGTGGCAATCAACTTCTTTTTAGTGATAATAAATACCGTAAACACAGATTCAGATGGGGCTATAAAATAAATAAACAATCAATACTAGCTCTTTCTTGATTTGAAGATTGTATTTGTATGTAATAGAGATACGAAAAAAAAAGCATAACATAAAATAAACTAGAATAAGAAAAGATTATTATCAAAAGAAATTTGCTTTTCTAGTACAAAGACTACATGTGATATGCAAAAAACAAAATCAATAATCAATAATATATTTTTGCTTGTTAGGTAAGAAACTATTTTGTTATGAAAGATTTTTCTCTTTTATCTATATAATAAGTTAAGTAAAATACAGATTTAAGCAAAATACAGATAATAAATAATGAAGAAGGATCGATCCCTTTTGAACAATACATGTCTTTCACATCCAATGATAAAAATGACTAACTCTTTTTTTTTGAATGGCAGTTCCAAAAAAACGTACTTCTATGTCAAAAAAACGTATTCGTAAAAGTATTTGGAAGAAAAAAGGATATTTGGCAGCGCTAAAGGCTTTTTCTTTAGCTAAATCAGTATCCACAGGACATTCAAAAAGTTTTTTTGTGCGACAAACAAGTAACAAGTAATAAGGCCTTGGACTAATCTGAATTGACATAGTCCAAATAATAAAATTAAAAATTAAAACTTTCATTTATTTTATAAGACGAGTGGGTCGCATTAAATTCATTTTTGTTTTGTTTAAAATTCTTCAATTCAATATGAGCTAGAACTAATTGTTGTGATATGTAGAAGAAGATTTTCTCTGTCTATTATAACTATACTGGCTTTAACTATTATTAACTATTATAATTTTTCTATTTTTTCATTTAAATGAAAAAATAGAAAAATTATATACGAGGTTTCGTTTTATTTTTTCATTATACTAAAATTTCGCGAAATGGTAATTTCGACTTACGACACTAACTTTTTACAAAAAGTTCATTTATTTTAAAATATATATTTTTTTTTTGAAAATGAAAAGTAAATTACAATTACAATAGAGATTGCAACTCTTTTTTGTTATATGTCTAGTCCAATACCTACCTAATTGATTTGTTTGGGTAAATCCTCCCATAAATGTTATACACAACAAGGAATAAATTAATAATAAAATTTAATGATACCGAGTTAGATAATATGTAAATATCAAAAAAAAAAAAAAAAATAAATAAATGAAAATTTAAACAAATAAAATAATCAATTTAAATTTTAAAATATAAAATATTACATTAAATCTTGAGTCTCGACGATTCAAGATGAATGAGCTATTATTATTTCAAGCAAGCCGCCATGGTGAAATCGGTAGACACGCTGCTCTTAGGAAGCAGTGCTAGAGCATCTCGGTTCGAGTCCGAGTGGCGGCATCTCTAAAAATAACATTACATTATATATCCTATATAGTATTATATATCCTATATAGTATTATATATCCTATATAGTATAGAACTATATAGTATAGAAATAGTATAGAATATAGAATTTTATAATTTATTTAATTCCCGATTTTTATTCTGTATTGTATGTAATTGGACTCCTTCTTTTATGATATTTGTAACTTTAGAACATATATTAAATCATATCTCTTTTTCGATCATTTCAATTGTAATTACAATTCATTTGATGACCTTTTTAGTCCGCAAAAGGGTAGGATTATATGATTCGTCGGAAAAGGGGATGATAGCTACTTTTTTGTCGATAACAGGATTATTAGTTATTCGTTGGATTTATTCGGGACATTTCCCATTAAGTAATTTATATGAATCATTAATGTTCCTTTCGTGGAGTTTCGCTATAATTCATATGATTCCTAAAATATGGAATCATAAAAATAAAAACGATTTAAGCGCAATAACCACGCCAAGTGCTATTTTGACTCAAGGCTTTGCCACTTCGAGTCTTTCAACGGAAATGCATCAATCCGCAATATTAGTACCTGCTCTACGGTCCCATTGGTTAATGATGCATGTAAGTATGATGTTATTGAGTTATGCAGCTCTCTTAGTTGGATCCTTATTTGCAATTGCTCTTCTAGTCATTACATTTCGAAAAAATATCGAAAGTTTTGGTAAAAACAATAATTTTTTAATTAGGTCATTTTTCTTTAGTGAGATCGAATGTGTGAATGAAAACAGAAATGTTTTACAAAATACCTCTTTTTCTTCTTTAAATTTTAAAAATTATTACAAATATCAATTGATACAAAGATTGGATTATTGGAGTTCTCGTGTCATTAGTCTAGGGTTTACTTTTTTAACTATGGGTATTCTCTCAGGAGCAGTATGGGCTAATGAGGCATGGGGATCCTATTGGAATTGGGACCCAAAAGAAACTTGGGCATTTATTACTTGGACCATATACGCGATTTATTTACATACTAGAACAACCAAAAGTTGGCAAGGTGCGAATTCGGCAATTGCGGCTTCTATAGGATTTCTGATAATTTGGATATGCTATTTTGGGGTTAATTTATTAGGAATAGGGCTGCATAGTTATGGTTCATTCATATTAACTTAGATACTAATTTAATTTAGTATCTAATTGAATAAACTTATTGAAAAAAAAAATCGTCCCACAGATAAAGAAAGTTTGTGTAAGTTTTTTTGAGAACCGTTTCACTTTTTGAGTGAAACGGTTCTCAAAAAAACTTGAGATGTAATGTATACCATTACAATTACAACTCACTTCACATAAAGACTTTCTGTTTTATTCATGAAGACTACCTATCATAATAATTAGATAGAATAGCTTGTACCTTGTCAACTGATAATGAAATAACCAAATCCGGATACAGACCAATCGCTATTACGGGTAAAAAGATACAAATCGAAATAAATAGTTCCCGTGGTCCAGAATCCACAAAAAAAGAGTTTGGAAGATTGAATAACTTGTATCCATAGAACATCTGGCGTGACATAGATAATGAATAAATAGGAGTTAATATCATTCCAATTGCCATTACAAAAGTAATTAGTATTTTTGGTATTAAAAGGTATTTTGGACTGGTAATTATTCCAAAAAATACTACCGATTCCGCAACAAAACCACTCATTCCAGGCAATGCAAGAGAAGCCATTGAGAAACTGCTGAACATAGTAAAGATTTTTGGCATTGGAATAGATATCCCTCCCATTTCGTCAAGATAAACAAGACGTATTCTATCACAACTTGTTCCCCCTAAGAAAAAAAGGGCAGCACCAATAAATCCATGAGAGAGTAATTGTAAAATAGCTCCATTAAGTCCTGTGTTGGTTATCGAACCAATTCCTATAATTGTGAAACCCATGTGAGAAATGGAAGAATAGGCTATTCTCTTTTTTAAATTGCGTTGACCGAGAGAGGTTGAAGCGGCATAAATTATTTGTATCGTTCCCACTATTACCAACCATGGGGAAAATATGGAATGCGCGTGGGATAGAAATTCCATATTGATCCGAATCAATCCATATGCTCCCATTTTTAATAAGATTCCGGCTAGAAGCATACATGTACTGTAATGTGCTTCCCCATGGGTATCTGGTAACCATGTATGTAGGGGTATAATCGGTGATTTGACAGCATAAGCAATAAGGAAGCCAAAATATAATATTATTTCCAATACTACGGGATACGATTGATTAGCTAATGTTTCAAAATTTAATGTTGGTTCATTGGAACCATATAAACCCATACCTAGAACTCCTATTAAAAGAAAAATGGAACCCCCCGCAGTGTATAAAATAAACTTTGTAGCCGAGTACAGACGTTTTTTCCCACCCCACATCGATAAAAGTAAATAAACAGGAATTAATTCTAACTCCCACATGATAAAAAAAAGTAAAAGGTCTCGAGAAGAAAATGATCCTATTTGACCACTGTACATTGCTAACATCAGAAAATGAAACAATCGCGAATCTTGAGTAACTGGCCAAGCCGCTAAAGTAGCTAAAGTAGTGATAAATCCTGTCAATAAAATAGGTCCTATCGAAAGTCCATCGATTCCCAGTCTCCAGTGAAAATCAAAAATATTTATCCATTTAAAATCTTCTTCTAATTGGATTAACGGATCATCCAATTGAAAATGATAACAGAATGCATAGGTCGTTATAAGAAGTTCCAATAAACATATACCTACGGTATACCAACGAACTACCTTATTTCCCCTATGCGGGAGAATAAAAATGGAAGAGCCCGCGAATATAGGAAAAACAACAATTATTGTTAACCAAGGAAAATAACTCGTGGTAAAGACAAGATACGCTTTGACCAGAAAAACCCGTACTCAATATCAATAAAAATAATTTTTTTTTATTCTGAGCACGGGTTTTTGTCAGTAAAGAGGAATCAAATGATTCAAGTGGATTTTTTTATAACGTATCAATAAGCTAGGGCCATACTGCGAGTTGTCTCATGCCATAAATAAACACGGACACTCAAAAAATCTGTTGGACAGGCGGATTCACATCTCTTACAACCTACACAGTCCTCGGTTCTTGGAGCGGAGGCAATTTGCTTAGCTTTACATCCCTGCCAAGGTATCATTTCCAAAACATCTGTAGGGCAGGCCCGTACACATTGAGTACATCCTATACATGTATCATAAATCTTTACTGAATGTGACATTGGATCTATAAGCTTCAGTTTTGAACATAAAATTTTTCGATCTGGTAAAATCAATAATAAAAAAATCCATATATTGTAGACACCAGACGAATCAGTGGTTTACCAGAATTTTTTTAGAATCTATATATTTCTGGATCTGTTCATGAGAAGAGAGCCAAGAGACTTTGATTTCTATTTCACCAAACATAGTGGTATGAATTATCCATATTACATGCTAATACTAACAAATACTAATAAACTAATACTAATAAAATAAAACTATAAAAACCGGCGAGTACGAGTATAAAAATAAATAATATAATATTAATTATTAAAATAAATAAATAATTATTAAAATAAATAAAATTTAAATATTTAAAATATAATATAATTATAATATAAATAATATTAATTATTAAAATTAATTATTAAAATAAATAATATGAATTATGTTAGTACTAATTAATCATATTTTATTATAAACTATAAAATTATTAACATAATATTATGAACTATTATACTTATTAACTATTATACTTATTATCTTATTATTTTTTATTATTTTATTTTTATTTATCTTATTTATTTTTATTTATCTTATGTATATTATATAATATATATTATACATAAGATATATTAAATTAAGTATATTATTATTTATATATATAAGTATATTATTATTTATATATATTATTATATTATATTAAATATTATTATATTAAATATTAAATATTAAAATTAATTTATATTAAAATAAAATTATATTAAAATAATTAAATTATATTAAAAAAAAAATTATATTTATATTAAAATATAATTATATTTAATTATATTAAAATATTAAAATTTAATTATATATTATATTAATATTATATTATTTTCATATTATTTTCATTTCAAATTAAGTTAAGTTAGTATATATATTATTTACTATTCATATTCAGTCAGTTTAAAATCAGATTCAGTTTATTTATTATATCATACTTAGTAATATTACACATACATATTATATAATTATACACGATAAATATAAATATATGGTTTGTTTGTATAGATGTATTTTTTATCTCGGCATATGTAATTAGTATATGATATGTGTTTTCATTTTTTTTTATTTTATTCTATTTATGTTATGAGTTTTTTTTTTTATTCTATTTATGAGTATAGTATTTATAGTATTAAATTTTATATTAAATGAATGTGATTATTTATTACAATTTCATTATATCATTAGGACTATTTATTCAACAAATTTGATTGATTAATACGCGTTGATTTTCTGTTACGATAGATCGATGAAACAATAGCTAGACCAATAGCCGCTTCAGCCGCTGCAATAGCTATAACAAAGATTGAAAAAATATCTCCCTTTAATTGTCGATTATCAAATAAATCAGAAAATGTAACAAGATTAATATTAACCGAATTTAGTATAAGCTCAAGACACATAAGTGCTCTAACCATGCTTCGACTTGTGATCAATCCATAAATACCGATAGAAAACAAATATGCACTCAAAAAAAGTACATGCTCAAACATCATTGACTAACTCCTTATCAATCTCAATTGATTTCACTAAACAATTCAATTGCTTTAAGTTTTTCTAAACTAAAATAAGAATTTCATAAAGTCATAATTCCTGGGCAAAATCCAGGACAAAAGAAAGCATTCAAGATAGAAAAGATATAAAAGGGTTAGAATCAAATACCTTGGAACACCTTATATTTTATATATATAGGTCTCTTAGATTAATATCATTCATATATTAACTATAAATATAAAAAAATATTTGAAGGGAAAGAAATGTCCTAATAATAACACAAGAGAAAAAGGCCTATTTTTTGAGTGTTAATCTTAAGTATTTTTTAATACTAAATACTTAGTATTAAAAAATACTAAGTGTATTAATTAAATAAAAATAATACTAAGTATTAAAGTATTTTATTTATAAATCATATTTTATAAATCATATCATAAATCATATCATATATAAATCATATCATATATATATATAATATATATTTATAAATATATATATATTTATAAATCATATGAGTAAAGATAAAGTATGAGTAAAGATAAAGTATTTATAATTTATAAATTTATATTATATTTTATATTTATATTTTATTTAATATTATAATATTAATTTAATATTATATTTTTATATTTAATTAAATTTAAATATATTTATGTATTGTATAAATTATATTAAATTATATTATATATAATATTATATATAAATTATATTATTACTACTTTACTACTTATTAATGTTTACTACTTATTAATGACTAATTCTTTTTATTGACGAGCCATAGTAATTGCACCTATCAAGGCAACTAAAAGAATTATAGAAATGAGTTCAAATGGAAGAAAAAAATCTGTTGATAAATGAATCCCAATTTGTTGAACATTACTTATAAGGTCTTGCTCTATAATGTGGTTTGATTTTGTAGTCCAAATAATCCCATACCATGATGTATCTGAGATAGTAGTAATTAGTAAAAAAAGAATACTTGTACAAACCAGCGAAGTAACCCCATCTCCCACAGTCCAAAGATAGAAATCATTGGAATATTCTGACCCCTTTATAAACATCACAGCAAATATAATTAAGACATTTATAGCTCCTACATAAATAAGGAGCTGTGCAGCAGCTACAAAATAGGAGTTCAAGAGAATATAGAATAAGGATATACAAACAAGAACCAATCCCAAGGAAAAGGCAGAATAAATTGGATTGGTAAATAAGACTACTCCTAGACTCCCTAATATAAGAGCTGATCCCAGAAATACTACAAGAATATCATGTATTGTCCCAGTTAAATCCATTATGTATAATGTATAAAAATAGATAAGTTTAAATTTTTTATGACCCTTTTGAATAATCCAGGAAAAAAGTTAACCTATTTGGTTTTTCTTGTATAGGCTATATCCCTAATTGAATTAAATTTTAATGTAGTGTGAATTTTTGTATTTAGATTTTGTATTTAGATATATTTAATTTAGATATATTTATTAATATATTATTAGAAATATTTATTAATATATTATATATTATTATTATATTATATATTATTATTATATATTTATATATATTTATATTTAATTTAATTTAATTTTATATATTAATTTTATTTTATATATTAAATATTTAATATTTAAATAAAATTTAATTAAATTTTAATATTTATATTTATTTATAATTTATTTAATTTATAATTTATATTTAATTATTTATTTAATATTTATATTTAATTTATAATTTAAATTTTTTTTATATTTATTTATTTTATTTTTATATTATTATTTTTATTTAATTTATTTTATTTAAAATTTAATTTAAATTATTTATATAATTTAAATTATTTATATTATTATTATTATTTAAATATTTATATTATTATTATTATTTAAAATTATTATTTAAAATTTAAATTTTTAATTTAATTTATATTTATATTATTTATATTTTTTAATATATTTATAATATATTTATTTTTTAATATATTTATATTTTTTATATTTAATATATTTATATTTTATAAATTTAAATAATTATAAATTATAATTTAAATAGCCAATCAAATCAATTCAATTCAATATATTTCAATATATATAATATCAATAATATATATATTATATTTATTATATTTATTTATATTTATATCTTATATTTATATAATTTATATCTTATATTTATATAAAAATAAAATATATCAAAAAAGGGATCTGATCTTACTAATTGGTAACTGTCCTTGAATGAAGAGGTTTATTCTTTTCTTTGTTGATTTGAGTTGAATTCATAACTGTTTGAATTGTGTAATCTCCTATTATTGATATTGGTAACCGACCCAATGCAATTTGATTATAATTCAATTCGTGGCGATCATAAGACGAAAGTTCATATTCTTCAGTCATTGATAAACAGTTTGTTGGACAATACTCGACACAGTTACCACAAAATATACAAACCCCAAAATCAATACTATAATTAAGCAATTGTTTCTTTTTAATATCTGCTTCCAATCTCCAATCCACAACGGGTAGATCTATAGGGCATACACGAACACATACTTCACAAGCAATACATTTATCGAATTCAAAATGGATTCGACCCCGGAAACGCTCTGATGTGATTGATTTTTCATAAGGATATTGAATAGTTACGGGCAAACGATTTGCATGAGATAAGGTAATAATAAAACCTTGACCAATATACCTTGCAGCTCGTACTGTTTGTTGACCATAATTCATGAATCCAGTCACCATAGGAAACATATCGTATATATCAATGAAATAAAGAAATTAATATTTCTTTCTCTTGTTTGATTGAGAGAGGTTATGAATCTAGAATAGCGTTAATGTATTCTGTTATTTATAGTGAAACAAGTTGGAAAGAAGTTGTCAATAATAGATTACCTAGAGAAATAGGTAAAAGAAATTTCCATCCAAGATTTAATAGTTGGTCCATTCTCATCCTAGGCAAAGTCCATCTTGTTGCGATAGAAATAAACAGGAACAAATAGGCTTTAGCTAATGTAATGAAGATACCAATTGTCATTCCAAAGATCCCTCCTATTTTATTTATTCCGAAAAATTCAGGAAGAAATATGTATGGGAGAGATAAATTCCACCCCCCTAAGTAAAGAACTGTTACAAATAATGAAGAAACTAATAAATTTAGATAAGAAGCGACGTAAAACAAACCATATTTGATACCTGAATATTCGGTTTGATAACCTGCTACTAATTCCTCCTCTGCTTCTGGTAAATCAAAAGGTAATCTCTCACATTCTGCTAGAGAAGAAATTAAAAAAACTATAAATCCTATAGGCTGCCGCCACAGATTCCACCCCCAAAAACCATATTTTGACTGTGCCTCAACTATATCAACTGTACTTGAACTATTAGATAATTATAGTCGGCGATAACATCACAGTTTCCGTCGCTATTCCAGAACCGTACATGAAACTTCAGTTTCATACGGCTCCTCTACGGCCACAAAAAAATATAAAGACTAGTCCGGTATTAACATTAATTATATATTTGGGAAAAATAGAATAAAGATAAATTGGAGAGAAAGTCAAAAATTAGACCGAGGTAATTCTGTTTGCTAGAAAAAAGCGCTTTTGAATTAATCTCATTCTCTTAAAAAAAAATTTTCTTTGTTCAGTAATAATTTATTACTTCAATAATAAAATACTCATTTTTGTAAATAGACAGTTCGACCCATCTTTTTTTATTAGATTACGAAAAAGAAAGAATTAGCCGCTAATTCATGAATTTTTGTAAGAATTTCATATGCATGGATACGGTAAAGAAAGAATAACTAAAGATATTTTATTATTCAGTTATTTTCCCATTTCATATATTGATATTGCATTCTATTTCTTTTGTTCCTGTTCTTGTTTCTCAGAAAAACGGGTGTACTCTGAAAAAAGAGGATTAATTCGTTCTTGATAGTAATTTCTTTAATCAGTGAATAGGAGTATACTCTAGATCGGAATCTTATAAGGAAGTACTACTTTATCATTTCTACTAACTTAAAGCCCTTATTTTGATTCATTTTATGCGTAAATGCCTCTTTTGAGACTTTACATTATCTCTATTACTAATCTTTTGTGTATCTTGGTGTTCCTACTTGTCTACTCATTTTTGATTGATCTCCCATATGGTAATACGTACAAGACTATAGTTGAAACTCCATACAGTTGATCCTTTGTACCCGCTTCAAGACATGAGGACTAATCAAACAATTTAAATCTTGGGGGTAAACAGTTTACACTGCTTATGTTTACTTCCACTTTACTCTTGTACATAGGGAATGAGAATGAATTTTCTTACTGCGAATTTATAAGCTGTTTTGTTTCACTCATATGACTATCTAGTTTAACCCATGGACCTAAATCTGAATGATGAATAAAAAAATAACTATATCTATTCAACACATTTAATCCATTTCCTAAAAAAAAAGAAAAGTTCATGTTCTAACGAATCACACGTAGAGATATTGCTAACACACATAGAGTTAATGGTATTTCATAACTAATAGATTGAGCAGCAGCTCGTAAACCACCTGAAAAAGAATATTTATTATTCGACCCATATCCTGACATAAGAAGTCCAATAGGAGCAATACTTGAAATGGCGATCCATAAGAAAACACCTACACTGAGATCGGCTAGAACAAGGCGATACCCAAAAGGAATTACTAGATAACTTAGTAAAATAGAGATGACCGCGATTGCTGGCCCGGCACTGAACAAACGACTATCCCCTCTAGAGGGTAGGAGATCCTCTTTAAAAAGTAGCTTGGTGCCGTCCGCTAAAGCTTGAAGAATTCCTAACGGACCGGCATATTCAGGTCCAATACGTTGTTGTATCCCTGCGGATATTTCTCTTTCTAACCACACAATTACTAGTACACCTATTATGATTCCAAATATCAGGATTAAAATAGGGACAAAGAGCCATATAAGTTCATAACCCTCTTTTAAGAATTCCGATCCAGAAAAAGAATTGATAGTTTGTACTTCTGTTATATCAATTATCATTTCAACGATCAACTTCTCCCATAATAATATCTATACTACCTAGTATCGTCATGATATCAGCCAATTTCATTCTTTTAACTAGCTGAGGCAAAATTTGCAAATTGATGAAACCTGGCGGACGAATTTTCCATCTCCAAGGGAAAACACTCTGATCTCCTATAAAAAAAATGCCCAATTCCCCTTTTGGGGCTTCTACTCTGACGTAAAGTTCTTGTTTTGACAATTCAAAATTGGGCGAAGGTTTTTTACTAATGAATCTATATTCAAAATCATTCCATTCGGAATCTTTTGCTCTATCAAAGCGTCGGACTTCTAAATTTTCATAAGGTCCCCCCGGAATTCCTTCTAGAGCCTGTTGAATAATTTTTATGGATTCTGCCATTTCCCCGATTCGTACTAAATAACGAGCTAATGAGTCTCCTTCTTTTTGCCATTGGATTTCCCAATCGAATTCATTGTAACACTCATATTGATCAACTTTACGAAGATCCCATTGGATTCCGGAAGCTCGTAACATTGGGCCCGATAAGCCCCAATTTATTGCTTCCTCTCCCCCAATAATGCCTACTCCTTCAACTCGTTCCAAAAAAATGGGATTTTGTGTAATAAGTTTTTGATATTCGTCAATTCCTGTTAAAAAATAATCGCAAAAATCCAAACACTTATCTATCCAGCCATGAGGTAAATCAGCAGCTACTCCTCCGATACGAAAATAATTATGCATCATTCGCATACCTGTGGCAGCTTCAAATAGATCATATATCAATTCCCTTTCTCTGAAAATATAGAAAAAGGGAGTCTGTGCACCAATATCTGCCATAAAAGGGCCAAGCCATAACAAATGAGAAGCTATACGACTCAGTTCTAGCATAATTACTCTGATGTAGCTGGCTCTTTGAGGTACTTGAATATTTCCCAATTGTTCTGGTGCATTTACTGTTATTGCTTCGGTGAACATAGTAGCCAGATAATCCCAACGCGTTACATAAGGCAAATATTGTACAATTGTTCGGTTTTCCGCAATTTTTTCCATTCCTCTGTGTAAATAACCTAGTATGGGTTCACAGTCAATAACATCTTCACCATCGAGAGTAACAATCAGTCGAAGAACGCCATGCATTGATGGGTGGTGAGGACCCATATTGACTATCATAAGATCTTTTTTTGTAGCCGGTACAGTCATATCTTTTTCCTCAATTCATTATTCTATGAATTTTTCAAAATGAGGTTCGGTCAAAATAAAATCAAACAAAATATAAAAATCTAAAAAAAAAAATGGTTCAAACGAATCTTTGAATTAACGAGTTTTTGGCTCTCGAATATCCAACTGACCAATTAATTTCTTATAACGTACTCTATTTTTCTTTGACAAATACGTCAACAGCCGTTGACGTTTTCCCAGAATTATTTGTAAACCCCTCTGGGATAAAAAATCCTTTTTATGCAATTCCAAATGTGAAGTAAGTCTTCGTATCTTATTGGTGAAACTGAATACTTGAAATTCGGCGGACCCCTTGTTTTCTTCTTTTTCTTCTTGTTCTTGTGAAATAATTGAGATAAATGAATTTTTTACCATAAAAGAGTTTTCTATTTTTTTTTTTTTACTGATCAGAAAAAATAATGAGAGTTTACTCTTATTCTTGTATATACAATTGTATATACGATTTTTTTCTATCCAAATCAAATTTTTATTTTTTATTTATTAATTTGAAATTTGATTTGGATAGAAAGGTTTAATATATTTCTGCATTCCAAATCCGCATTCCAAAAAGGGAATGATTTCTTTGTATTGTACCTAAGAAGAAGAAGATTTCGCCGATTTATTTCTGGATTTAGTTGACAAGCCATAAAATTTTGTATCATATATCATAATATAACACAACATATGTGTATATCTTTCGGCCTTTGTATATCAAACGCCTCACCCACACACTACACATTTTTATATATAATATATAAGTTAATTGTTAATTATCTATTTATATTATATCTATTTTCTATTTATTTATATTATATCTATTATATTATATCTATATTTATTTATATTATATCTATAATTTTATATCTATAATATACTATCAATAAATTCTGAAGTGTATTGTGGATACAGTGGATACATCTGTATTCTTGACATACTGAAACGACTACCATTATTGGTATCAAACCAATACCGATTCATACAAGCTAAATCCTCTAATCGATAATTGGGCCAAAGAAATAATTTAAATTTAATTAATTTGTTTTTATTTGCATTTGTGTTAAAATGCTTGTCCTTTTTCAAAAACTGTCCACAGTTTCTTATGCCGTTTTCATTGAAAAACAATAGATTTCTATCTACGTCTACAGCATTCCCCTTCCAGGAATTGAAACAAATTAGAATTCTCAACTCTCTACGACGTCTAGTAGATAGAATATTTTCAGGAACAAATAAATCATAATTATTTTTATCTTCACTCACAAGCATAGTGCTATGTTGTGAAATAGATTTATCAAAAGGACTCTTATAAAATTCTTTTATATATTTTTTATTAGTTTTAGCTTGTTGTTTACTCTTATTGATCAATGAAATACCTACGGTTTGATATATAAAAAATTCTTCATCCCATTTTTTAGAGAAACGAACTGGTTCAATAATAAATATTCTTCTTTTTATCAATTCTGTAAGAGATAGATTTTTTTTAATCAACATTACGTCTAGGCGCATTTCTCCTCTTTGAATTGAGGATATAGTAATTTCCCTTATATTTGTCAGTCTAAGTAATAAACAATATACCTTTATATTGTTGATGATTCTTTGATTCAAAGAATCATCCCATCTTAATTGAAAAAGAAAATATTTTTTCAGGAATAAATCTAGTTCTGCTTTCTTCTTACTCTTGAATTGTTTTTGTTTTTTAATGGTTGATTCTGTGTCATTTTTTTTAACATCTTCTTTTTTCTTTTGTTTTTGTATATCTTGTTGTGTATCTGATCCAAGATCTCTTTGATTTAGTTTTTGTTTTTTTTTTTGTTGGTTCTGATTTTCTAATTCAAAATATCCTTCTTTATTAGATCGTAGATTAAGATCCTTTTTTTTATTTCCGTTGATGTTCTTATTTTGACTAATATTCTTATCTCTATGAATCTTTAAAAGAAGAAATTTGATTGGTATAATCCACGGTTTAAGCTTATATGCATCATAAAGTAGTCCAAATTCTGGGAAGAACCAAGATTCCAGATTTGATATAGGACGATATAACCTTTCTTTATTCATTCCCATCCAATCCAAAAGTTTTTTTCTTTTATTGAATGGTTTTGTTTTTTGATGAATCGTGAGAGGATAAATATTTTTATTATAAATTTTTTGATAATTATTAGTTTCAGCTTTAGTATTTTTATTAATCTTGGTACCAACATGCATATTAGTCCAAGCATCCATATAGAAATTTTTTCTAAAACAAAACCGGAGAATTCTACAATCAAAGTATTTTCTATCTAGATATTTTTCTCCATATGGACTAGATTCTTCTCCTAGAGAATCACTAATATCTATATCTACTAGTACATAAAATGATTCGGGTTTCTGTGTTTTCTGTGTATTGAAATTAGATGGGATTCTTTGGTCTCTGTTTACTTGTGATGGCGATGCATAAATATATGAGTCCCCTCCACTCTCATAATTCAAATATTTTTGTGCTAGAAGATCATATTTGTAATTTTTTTTTAATTTTTCTTTTTGTCCTGTCCGTGAGTCTATTCCGTAATAATTTTGTTTCACGTAATTAATTAATTGTAATTGGTTTTTTTTATATGAATCCAATATTCTTGAGTTTTTTTTTTGAGTTGTACAGCGTCGATTGACTCTATTTCTCCATTTTTGTGGTACTAATTGAGACCATTGAGATTGAGATAAATTGTATTGATAATGATTCTTTAACCAGTTTTTCCATTTATTCATTCCAGACTTATAAAATTTCTTATGTTTTGAGGTGGAATCAAATAGTCCTCGTGTCCTACAAAAATCTTTGATTCTATCTTTAAGAAAGAGACAGATTCCGTTATATTGAAGTACGGATTTCAAGTAATATTTGTTATTAACTTGAATTTGTGATAATGTATAAAATATATATGCTTGTGACAAAGAGGATAAGTCATAATAAAGGTTTGAATTTTTATTATTAGAAAGCGACTTTTTCATTGTCGAAATAAAGTGAATTGTATTTTTATTTGTTTGATCAATCCCTTTTTTATTTGTTTCATCAAAGAATTTATTGATCATTTTTTTTGTTGATTCAAGGAAAAGTTGTGCATTGGTCCTAAGAATGTTAATGGTACATAGAAGGATATCGCTGTATTTTTTTTCAATGAAATATTTGAGAAAGTAGTCTAATTTACGTATTAATCGGGTACTCTTTCTTTTGAATATTTGACAAATATGTTTTTGCAATTCTGAATTTTTATCAGCGGAATTTGTCTTGTTAGAGCTAATACTTATATCTGGAGTTATAATTATTTTTTTCTTGTCTTTTGTGATTTGTTCTATTTGATTCCTGATTGTAGTTGTCCTATCAGCAAGATCTTTTATTTTTTTTTCTATAAGTGAACGTTTTGTCCAATCCGTGGATCGAATTCGAATGGTCGATTCGTCGGTAATCTTATTACTGATTATAGAATCTTTTCTATTTTCGTCCGATTCACCTATTTTTACTTTTCCGAATCCAAATAAAAAAATGGGGTTTATTTTTTCAAGTTCTTTCATTATTCGTTTTATAACTAGAACTATTTTGTTAACCCATCTTGTTTTTTCTTTTGAAATCCTTAAAAACAATTTTCTCGTTTTTTTAAAAACTTTTAGAACTAGAGAAAGATAAAAAGTTTTTTCCACTTTTCTAATTTTTTTTTTTAACTCTTTTAAAATAGGTTCAAAAAAAGAAGGTTGTTTTCGAGGAGAACCGAAGGGGAGTTCCGCTTCTCTTCCCCAGACTGTTAAAAAACAAAAACTGTCCTCTTTTCCCCCTTTTTTCATTGTATCTCTATGATGGGATCGTACCTTAGTTTGCCAAGGTTTCAGACGGAAAGGAAATAGAATTTTTATTTGAATACCATCCGTTAACCAATCTTTTGGAAATTCTGTTTCTGATAATTGAATACCATTATAGGTACATTTAACATGCATTTCTCTATTCCAATCTTTCAAATCCTCGTACCATTCGGGGAATTGGAATAATAACATACGGCCGACATTTTTAGCTATTAGCAATGAGGGCAATACAATGTATTTTCGAAGAATCGATTGGGTTACTAACATTGAACCTCTTATTGCTTGAGCAATAATAAAGCTATCCCAAGTTTCTGATATTGTTATACGTTCATTTTCCTCTCTTTTTTCACTGTTTTTTTTCTCTCTTTCTTTTGCCTCTTCCTCCTCAGACTCAGAATCTAAAATTTCAAATTCCGATTCTCTACCCATCCAATCCCTAAAAACGAGATTCATCATTTCGGAAATGTCAAAAGAGAGAAAAAAAGTTTTGTCTATTTGATCCAAAAAAAGTGGCGAATGCACATTTGCTTGAAACATTTCCGAAGTAACTGTTTTACGTCTTTGAGCCCGCATGGATCCTTTGATTAGATCCCGACGAAAATCCGATTGTTGTGAGTAACGTATCAAAGACACCTCTTCCGCTGGCGCTGGATCAATATCACTAGTATTAGTAATACTATTGGTAGTTTCGTCCTTATCAGTATAAATTACAACACGTTTGGCTTTTCTTGAACAAATTTCATAATCTTCCGTTGATTCTTCTTCATTTTCTTCCTCTTCTTCTTCTTCTTCTAAATCGAAGGCGGTCAATTTGTATGACCATCGAGAAACCTCCTTTCTTATTTCTTCTATTTCAGGAAAAAAAAATTGATTATTTTTATTTATAATTGTTTGATCATTGTGATCGGTTGTAACTACATCGAATATCAATTGAAAACATTTTGCTTGCTTTTCTGAATCAATTATTTTTTCTTCTGCCAATAAAGACAGGTTTTTAAAATTAAGACTGGGTGGGGATTCAAATGGGACTTCGCCGTTTGAGGTTAAGGAATGACCAATATTTGTCGATAAAAATTCTCCATCAAAGAGATTCTTTTGATATTCAAATTCTTTTTTTTTGAAATCATTAGAAAGTAGACCGTGAATTTTATTTATCCAGACTATTTCTATGGGCTTCTCCGCATCTGTAGAAGTTATTGCATCTGTAGAAATTATTAAATCATTCCTGATTGAACGTGAATATAATTTTGTGATTTTTCCGCGATATGGTCCGTTTAAAAAAGGATCGTACATTTTAGGCAAGCATTCCTTTTCATTTTCATCATTGCATAATATGGTTCTTTTCTCGAGCACGTCTAGAACAAGGGATCTTGTTTTTTTTTCTAGAGTTTTTATTCGATTTATTAATTCATTGCTCAAGGTGTGCTTTTTTTGTTCATTAGTATAAACCCAATAATTATCCTCGTGGGATAGTTTTTTGGTCGTGTACAAAGATATCTTTCGTTCTATCATTTCTGAAAAAGTCGATAAACTCGGCGGATATGTAAAAGATATTCTTTGTTTTCCATCACTTGGGCATGTATAAAAAAAATATTGTGACATTTCATTTCGTACAGCATTTTCAAATCGATCATTTTTTATATATCGAGATGGGCGATTCCACCGTTTACAGTCGAAAAGAAAAGTGACAAGCGGTTTTTCAATCCCCAAAAAGCTTTTGTCTTCTTTACTTTCTAACTCCAAAAATTCTTGTTCTCGATACCTATTAATAAAAGAGTCTTCGTAAACCGGGCTAGCCTTATAGTATGTCTCTTTAAGGTTAAAGTGGAGTTCATTCTTTGTTTTTGTTTTTTCTTTTCCACTCGAGGGGATTTTGTTCATTTCATTTATTTTGTACGTATCCTTTTTTTCTTCGGCGGATCCCTCTTTGTCCTCTTTAGTTTCTTTTCGGGCCGAAGTTTTTTCTATGTCGCTTTCTTCCTCATTTTCCCTGCGTTCCCCCGTTACTGAGGTTTCCTTGAATTTTTTAGTAATAATAGGGAAAGGCATTCTGCCTAAATAGTATACACAAGTGATAAATAAGAGAATATTAAAGATTCGAGCCAGAGAATTTATCGATTCTGAAAGAGGGTACTTATTAGATTGAATGGAATGATTTTGCCGTATCCATAATACAACTAATTCAACCCACTTAATAAAAAAAATGTGACCAATTAACCAACCAATAAAACTACTCGTTACAAATAACATCTTGTTGTTGCATCGAAACATATAAATGTTGATTAATCTGGCTAGTGTTGAACTTGGTAAAAAAAAAAGGTTGAATAGTTGAAAAATCAAATTATTCAAGAATGTACATTGAATGTTGAAATTACGTATTGAATTTCTAGTAGTGGATCCGTAATCTAAAAAGTTATTTTTATTGCTCCAGAAGAAATGAAATAAAAGATATGGTAGAACTAGGACAGTTATTGTATGAGGTTTGCCCAATGCAAAATGCAGAGGCGCATAATAGATTGATATAAACACCATAAGCTGTCCCATAATAAAACCGGTTGTTGCTGATATCTGTTTTTCTGTTCCTTCTTCCATAACCCAAGCTCGAAGAAGGAAGAGATAAGAGGGCCCTATGGAGAACGTGGTCATAAATCCATAATAAAGTCCAACTATAACAACGGAATTAATTATATTCATGCATAAGGATAATGGATTATCTAATAGAAATAATTTCAAAATCATCACAAACCTCCTCCTTTTCTTTTGTATTGCAATTTCTCGATCATTATATGATGATTTTGAAACTTTCATATAATTTGCAGGTGAAGTAATTAAATATTTAGTAGGGGGCGGACGAATCTCGTCTTATCTCTTTTTGTATTTATCTTTTGTATTAATCTTTTTATTAAATTAATTTGTTTTCTGTTTTTGAGTTTATAATTATATTATATATATAATATACTCAATAATATACTCATAATGATAATATACTATACTATATTAATTATAATATACTATATACTCATAATTATATTATTAATTATATTATATTAATTATATTTATAAATTATTTTATATAAATTATTTTATATTAATAATTATATTAAAATTATACTATATTATTTTTTTTTTTTTATATATATATATATATTTTATTTTTATATTAATATTATATTTATATTTTATTTATATTTTATATTTTTATTTATATTTTATATATAATATATTTTATTTTATATTTTATATATATTTATTTTATATATATTTATTTATATTTTTATATTTTATATTTAATTATTTAATTATTATATTTATATATTATAAATTATATATTATAAAATATAAAAAAAAATATAAAATAAAATAATATTTTTAATTTAAAAATAAAGTTTTATTACATGTATATTCACTAAACAAATATAATACATTCATAAATACACAAATATAACATATTCACTAAACTGAAAATGAAAATGTAACTTATAAATTTATATTTTCTATATATTTTTTTTTGTTTTATT